ATTGAATTGTAATTAAACTCGGCCCAATCTTTTACTAAAAGGATTGAGCCGAATAAAAAATGAGGATCCTATTGCATATATTTTTCAAATATATACATACTTATCTAGATATAGAAGATCTTAAATAAAAAATCTAAGACTAAACAACCCAAATGCTTCTAGTCTTGTGTTGGATCCATAATTAATCCTATGGATCCCTGGGATTGGTGGATCATTTATATCTCGTAGTTTTGGACCATGGATCGATCCAAGGATTAAAACTCCTTCTACCCATCCTGCATATTGTCCTTTTTGTTTCGTGTTGCAATAGAAACTTATTATTAGACAAGATTAAGATTATACGAAAATAAATTCTTCATAGGACAACAAATATTTATCTTTTCGATGAGAATTTTACACGACATGGGGGAACTTCTATTTATAATTGAAGAGGGGGTTCCATCATATATAGTGAAGTGATACCCACGATTCCCACAAAAGAGAATCATTTCTTTCAATACTCACTCGTTATTAGTTAATGATCCTAGTGATTGGATCTATATGCTTATTCCGATAGGAAATGAAATATTCAAATGATTTTTCATCGAATGACTATTCATCTATTGTATGTTCATGCAAATAGGGGGCAGGAAGGCTCTATGGAAAAATGGTGGTTCAATTCGATGTTGTCTAACGAGGAGTTAGAACACGGGTGTGGGCTAAGTAAAGCAATGGTAAGTCTTGGTCCTATTGGAAATACCAGTGGAGATGAAGACCCCATTCTAAATAATATGGATAAAAACATTCATAGTTGGGGTGATAGTGGCAGTTCTAGTTGCAGTAATGTTGATCATTTATTCGGTGTCAGAGGCATCCGGGGTTTCATCTCTGATGACACTTTTTTAGTTAGGGATAGTAATGGGGACAGTTATTCCATATATTTTGATATTGAAAATCAGATTTTTGAGATTGACAATGATCATTCTTTTCTGAGTGAACTAGAAAGTTCTTTTTCTAGTTATCTGAATTCTAGTTATCTGAATAATAGCTCTAAGAGTGACAATCCCTACTATGATCGTTACATGTATGATACTAAATATCAATATAGTTGGAATAATCACATTAATAGTTGCATTGACAGTTATCTTCGTTCTGAAATCTGTATTGATAGTTACATTTTAAGTGGTAGCGACAATTACAGCGACAGTTACATTTATAGTTACATTTGTAGTGAAAGTGTAAATAGTAGTGAGAGTTCTAGTATAAGAACTAGCACGAATGGCAGTGATTTAAATATAAGTATAAGAGGAAGATATAATGATCTCGATCTAAATAAAAAATACAGGCATTTGTGGGTTCAATGCGAAAATTGTTATGGATTAAATTATAAGAAATTTTTTAGGTCAAAAATGAATATTTGTGAACAATGCGGATATCATTTGAAAATGAGTAGTTCAGATAGAATCGAACTTTCGATCGATCCCGGTACTTGGGATCCTATGGATGAAGACATGGTCTCTATGGACCCTATTGAATTTCATTCGGAGGAGGAACCTTATAAGGATCGTATCAATTCTTATCAAAGAAAGACGGGGTTAACTGAGGCTGTTCAAACAGGCATAGGTCAACTAAATGGTATTCCCATAGCAATTGGGGTTATGGATTTTCAGTTCATGGGGGGTAGTATGGGATCCGTAGTAGGCGAGAAAATCACCCGTTTGATCGAGTATGCTACTAATAGATCTCTACCTGTTATTATAGTGTGTGCTTCCGGGGGAGCGCGCATGCAAGAAGGAAGTTTGAGCTTGATGCAAATGGCTAAAATATCTTCCGCTTCATATAATTATCAATCAAATAAAAAGTTATTCTATGTATCAATCCTTACATCTCCTACAACCGGTGGGGTGACAGCTAGTTTTGGTATGTTGGGGGATATCATTATTGCCGAACCCAATGCTTACATAGCATTTGCGGGTAAAAGAGTAATTGAACAAACATTGAATAAGACAGTACCTGATGGTTCACAAGCGGCTGAGTATTCATTCCAAAAGGGCTTATTTGATCCAATCGTACCACGTAATCCTTTAAAAGTCGTTCTGGGTGAGTTATTTCAGCTCCACGGTTTCTTTCCCTTGAATCAAAATTCAATCAAGTAGAGTATTAAGTTCAATTATTTTATTTGTGGCAAACAAGTATTTAGTTTATAGGAATCAAAGTAAAAATAAGAAAAATGGGGTTTTCTTTGGTGACATAAGATTAAATTGTAGGAAGAATCAGAAGTTTCAGATAATTACTTTTTGTTTTTTCCTCCAGATCTTTTTTTTTTTACCTATATTCATGATTAGTAATCAAGAATCCTCTATCAACAGGATAAAAGAGTGAATTCTTCCTTCCGCGAAATTAGGAAAATAAAAAGAATTTCATGTTTCCTTCTTACGTATGTATATATAATTCAAATATAATATATAATTCAAATATAGAAAATATAGAATAGGAGTCTTGCATATTTCTATATCTCCCGAGAACCCCCATTTTTACTAAGAATCCCCGTTGGATCGGAGTCTAACGAATCTTTCAGGAATTCATAAGCAACTCTTTCTTTCTTAGAAGATAAGAAAGAACAAGAATAATAAATAATAAAGTGGATTATCATACATATATTTCATGTAGAAAGGTGAATAAGTACGAATAAGTACATTTATTGAGTTCTACATTCCTTGCACTTATTATATACTTATAATAGATATACTTATTACTTATCATAAGATATCTTTATAACAAACAGGTACAAATATTAAATCGAGGTACCCATTCTATGACAACTCTCAATTTACCTTCTATTTTTGTGCCTTTAGTGGGCCTAGTATTTCCGGCAATTGCAATGGCTTCTTTATCTCTTCATGTTCAAAAAAACAAGATTGTCTAGATTCGATGAGACCAAATCTCATTCATTTTTTTTTTTTCAAGATTTGGACTTGGATCATAATCCAGATATCTATTGAGTGGAATATGGTACAACATGTGGCTTCCTCCGAATACAAATGAAAGAGCTGTTATGCATGCGGAAACATGATATATGGCTAAATGCATTATAGCTATTTTAAAATAGATCCACAGATGTCTGGAATGGAAAGTCAATGTATCTATATGTATGTAGATATCCATAGTGGGATCATATGAAGAAGGGGATGCTCTTATTTATCAATTCGATGAATTACTCCTAACGGTTCACATCATAATAGTGCTAGTTGATGAGAGTTACTTCGGGAACAAAAAATGTCAAGTCAAATTCATTTGGGTTATTCTCTCAATTCCAATAAAATGCAACTGGATCTAGTATGAGCTGGCAATCAGAACGTATATGGATAGAACTTATAATGGGGTCTCGAAAAACAAGTAATTTCTGCTGGGCCTTTATCCTTTTTTTAGGTTCACTAGGATTCTTATTGGTTGGAACTTCCAGTTATCTTGGCAGGAATCTGATATCTTTATTTCCTTCTCAGCAAATCCTTTTTTTTCCACAAGGGATTGTGATGTCTTTTTATGGGATCGCAGGTCTGTTCATTAGCTCCTATTTGTGGTGTACAATTTCGTGGAATGTAGGTAGTGGTTATGATCGATTCGATAGAAAAGAAGGAATAGTTTGTATTTTTCGTTGGGGATTTCCTGGAATAAATCGTCGCATCTTCCTCCGATTCCTTATGAGAGATATCCAGTCGATCAGAATAGAAGTTAAAGAGGGTATTTATCCTCGTCGTGTCCTTTATATGGAAGTCAGAGGCCAGGGAGCCATTCCCTTGACTCGTACTGATGAGAATTTAACTCCGCGAGAAATTGAAAAAAAAGCGGCTGAATTGGCCTATTTCTTGCGCGTACCAATTGAAGTATTTTGAAATGAACTGAAAAAAAAGATGCTTTCTCAACATGAGGGAAATAACTCAAGACTCCTCTTTATTTTTTAATAACTATAACAAAACTTAACTGAAGGTTCCTCAGAACGCTCATTCGAGCCAAAGCAGACATATATGGAACAACCATAAAACAAAGCAGTTTTTGTCCACCAAAAGAATTTTTTATGCGTATGGAAATCAACTCAACTCAATTCAGTAACAAAACAAGTAACAAGTCTAATAAGTATGGATTCATCACATATATAAGAATCAGAACAGAACATTTATAAGAATCAGAACAGAACATTTCAGAATCCAGAATGCATCTTTTTAGGTCCAATATTTTTTAATTGATACCTTAGATACAAATGGATCATATCTTTAAAATTCTTTCTCTTTTCTTTTGTCAATCGACCTTTCTTTTTATCCTTTCTTTTGCTTTTTGATGACCAAATGATTGGATCTCTTATAACTATCCAATTTTTCTTTTGTTTTGCCACCCATTTTTGATTTCATCATCACCATCAATATTCTTCAGAAATTTCCCTCAATTATTCCTGGGCTATGGGGGGTAGTCAGTGAAACTTTTCGAAATATTTTGATTTCATTTAAGGGGAGTTCCTTCGTCTCGAAATCCGAATAATATTCATTACTTGAAGTGGCTCTTTCGGGCATTTATCGAAAGGATGCAATTGCTTACAATTTTACCAATTGAGATATCTGGAAACAATATTTTATTATTTCTTCATTTGAAGCGGCCCTTATTCTATTTTTCTATTTCTATATTCTTTCTAGATCCAATGACTAACAAATTCATTACAAATAAAAAAAGGGAATAGATCCATAGGTTCGATACCTTGTTATAGAACTCATGTTTCATAGAAATATTAGATCGGATAGAGTCGACGAATGAGGTGGGTTCATTAACAATTCACAGATAAAAAATGGCAAAAAAGAAAGCATTCACTTCCCTTCCATATCTTGCATCTATAGTCTTTTTGCCTTGGTGGATCTCTCTCTCATTTCATAAATGGCTGGAATCTTGGGTTACTAATTGGTGGAATACTAGGCAATCCGAAACTTTTTTGAATGATATTCAAGAAAAGAACATTCTAGAAAAATTCATAGAATTAGAAGAACTGTTCCTCTTGGACGAAATGATAAAGGAATACCCGGAGACACATATACAAAAGATTCGTATAGGAATCCACAAAGAAACGATCCAATTAGTCAAGATGCACAATGAGGGTCATATCCATACGATTTTGCACTTCTCGACAAATATAATCTGTTTCGCTATTCTAAGTGGTTATTCTATTCTGGGTAATGAAGCACTTTTTATTCTTAATTCTTGGGTTCAGGAATTCCTATATAACTTAAGCGATACAATAAAGGCTTTTTCTATTCTTTTATTAACTGATTTATGTATCGGATTCCACTCACCCCATGGTTGGGAACTAATGATTGGCTCTGTCTACAAAGATTTTGGATTTGCTCATAATGATCAAATTATATCTGGTCTTGTTTCCACTTTTCCAGTCATTCTAGATACAATTTTAAAATATTGGATCTTTCGTTATTTAAATCGTGTATCTCCGTCACTTGTAGTGATTTATCACTCAATGAATGACTGAAAAATAATCCACTGATATTAATCCAATCCTAATGTTTGTTACTTTGTACATAAACAAACCATTAAAAATCTGACTCACTCTTTCGATTTCTACCCATCCAGGGGATTCCTCCTATATTCCAGTAAAATTATTCCAGTACAATAGCAGAATCGTGGATAGGGAACTATACTAGCAACCTACCTAATTTATTGTAGAAATTTTCGGGATCAATGATTGGACTATGCAAACTAGAAATACCTTTTCTTGGATAAAGGAACAGATGACTCGATCCATTTCCGTATCGATCATGGTATATGTAATAACTCAGACATCCATTTCAAATGCATATCCCATTTTTGCGCAGCAGGGTTATGAAAATCCACGAGAAGCGACTGGGCGTATTGTATGTGCCAATTGCCATTTAGCTAATAAGCCCGTGGATATTGAGGTTCCACAAGCGGTACTTCCCGATACTGTATTTGAAGCGGTTGTTAGAATCCCTTATGATATGCAACTGAAACAAGTTCTTGCTAATGGTAAAAAAGGGGCTTTGAATGTGGGGGCTGTTCTTATTTTACCTGAGGGATTCGAATTAGCTCCCCCCGATCGTATTTCTCCCGAGATGAAAGAAAAGATAGGCAATTTGTCTTTTCAGAGCTATCGCCCCACTAAAAAAAATATTCTTGTGATAGGTCCTGTTCCTGGTCAGAAATATAGTGAAATCGCCTTTCCTATTCTTTCCCCGGACCCTACTACTAAGAAAGACGTTCACTTCTTAAAATATCCCATATATGTGGGCGGGAACAGGGGAAGGGGTCAGATTTATCCTGACGGGAGCAAGAGTAACAATACAGTCTATAATGCTACAGCAGCCGGTATAATAAGCAAAATCATACGTAAAGAAAAAGGGGGGTATGAAATAACCATAGTGGATGCATTGGATGGACATCAAGTGGTTGATATTATACCTCCAGGACCGGAACTTCTTGTTTCAGAGGGTGAATCTATCAAGCTTGATCAACCATTAACGAGTAATCCCAATGTGGGTGGATTTGGTCAGGGAGATGCAGAAATAGTACTTCAAGATCCATTACGTGTCCAAGGTCTTTTGTTCTTCTTGGCATCTGTTATCCTGGCCCAAATCTTTTTGGTTCTTAAAAAGAAACAGTTTGAGAAGGTTCAATTGTCCGAAATGAATTTCTAGATCCACAGATTTATCAACATCAAGTTGGTAAAAAGAGCAAAATTTTTGTTGATCGATGCAATTACGTATGATCCAAAAAAAATCATGAAAAGCCTTTGTTTATACTCTTTTTCTGCGAGATGTTAGGAATTTTTTTGGTTACCCCCCCCTTTTTTTCAATCCCAAATTGGAGTGGTGTGACTATGTCACTTAGAATCAAATTAGAATAGATAATAGACATAAACAGAAGTAGGAGGAAAATATAAAACAGGGGATAAAAGAAAGGAACAAATGATTCTAGGAGGGATTACGCATCTTCCTAATCTTCGACACAAGAAAAGGAATTTTCTACCCCTTTCTTGTGTCGAAATAATAATGATTCTTGATCTCGTTCGTTAAAGATTCCTATTCTTATTTTAAGATTTTATTTTCCGGGTTTATCGGAATCCCTTTTTGTTTCGATTTATAAGTATAAACCTAAAAGAAGTAGCGGACAAACAAAATAAAAAAAAAAATTTGAACTTTGATGAGTAAATAGAGTAAGGTTCTATTAGGATAGAAATGATTTGCATGATATTTCATTTACAGAAATCCATATCATATTATGTCATCTAAGAAATCGATTGATTCTTTCTTTCTTCTGACTTCGGAAGAATCGATAGATACTAGGGAGGAACAGATGTTCTGAATCAATTAATCGAGTGAATTCTTTAAAAATATCATCAGAAAAAATGGAATGGAGTATTTTGAAACATCGGAGCAAGGGGTCCGTTTTGTCATTTATTTATACGAATAGAATATTATGTTGATTGGATGAATTTCCAACTTTGATGTT